ACATACTTGATTAAAGACAAGATCTCCTTATCTTCAAAACTAGCTTAATCTGTAACTAGCTATCGTAGACTGAAAGCCTCGTAAACTGGATCAAGATCACACATGAAGGACACTCTTCGGGAGGTTTTTGCACATTCATTGAACAGGACAAATGAACAGATGTTCGCAAGACAAGAGATGGCATTGAATGTTATGTTACAGAATCCCCAGCTATTGAATCCGCTTTTGGCGGAATGGAATAAGGGCAGTAACCTCCTTCACTTCATGCCTTTGATAGATGAGAGAGTTGGGATAGGAATGAAGCCAGCCAATGTCCCTTACCAATCAGATAAGAGAAGAGGGAATGCATCGAAATCGAATCGGACAAGCCGTCTTTCTCATTTTCAACGGGTTGTCGATCGTTAGCCAATAGCACAGTAGCTAGCATAAGATCAGACCGGTCTTTGCAATCATAGGGTTTGCGGGCTTTGAGAAGTTTGAGTTTGCCTTTGAAAGAAAGAAGCAAGCCATTTTCCGTACACATGGATTTTGAAAGCTTTCCTGGACTATCTAGAGTCGATGTCGATTGAGGTGAACCATTCAGGAGGTTGAATAGTAAACAAGAGATGCATCAAAAAAAAAAGGTTTAGATTTCATAAAAAAAGTCCTGTTCTAACCGCATCCAATGAATGAATGAGTTAGGATAAGATAAATGTTCTAAACCTGGGGCCGCATCTATCTAATGTCTTGTCTTGCGCTTTTCTCGTGCAGCAGGAATTGTATGTGTTAAGCCTGCTTTTCGCCCTTTTTCAGACTTCCTTGCATCAAAGACCGGAAAGGCCGACATTGATTCCTTGAAGGAAAAATGCCCAAGTGAGCTAGATTTAGTGACTGGCTAAGAGATTCACAGGTTTCGAATCCTCCATCTTTGGCTGCTTGTAGGGGTTGTTCAAGAAGGAACTCTTTCTTTTAAAAGAAGGATCGTACTCAGCTGTGAATGCCCGGAGCAGCTAAAGCAATTGTCAAAATAGGATCAGAATGCCGACCCGATGGGTTCTTCTCCATGTGTAGAACTGTCGGATTGACGACATTCAAGCATGGAGAAGATAGAAATGTACGAGGAGGGAGAATTGGATCCTCGCCAGGAGAGGATGGACTTAGTTCAAAATGCCGAGAATCCCCTGCTGCTCTTGGCTCAGCTGTTAGTACAAAGACGGTGGTGGAAGACTAGGCTGCATCGAATGCCATGGTTCTTTTTCTCGAATCAGCAGCTATTGAAGACGGTGTTCGGGATTGTCCTCTTAGCCCTCATTTCTTTAGCAAGCCTAATGGCACCCCCTTCGAGTCTTGTTTCCCACAGATCTGCTATGTGGATGCCCAAAGGATTCGGCGGGCGAGACAGATATTTACTATTTCATTTAGTTAAGATTCAGAAAAGGATATGATTCAATTTAAGGGCTTTGAAACTAATCTTCATGCCTCAAATCCGCAGAATCTAGCTCTTTTCACTAAATCTGAGGGGCAGGAAGGATTCATAGTAAGAGAATCGGACAAGAAAGTGACACATTCATGACTATGGATAGTTTACAGCAAGCAATATGAAAGGGTGTAAGAATCCGCTTCTTCGGAAAGTGAATCCGAAGGGGTTTTGCACTCATATGCTGTTATCCCTTTTTCCTCTCTCCTTTTGTTGCAAGGAACTTCACTTTACCTTTACAAAAAGCAGGCATGGCATCTTAACTAAGAGGGGATGATGGCATGAAGCCCGATTGTTGACCATAGCAAAGCCCTTGCCCCGCCGCAGTCCCCTAGCGTGTCCATCTTTCTTTTATAGCATCAACCGTCTTCTTGAAATGACGGATGTCTATCTATTAAAAAAGCGGACTTTACTTTCACTTTAGTCCGTCACTTGCCTTAAAGTCAAGAAAGAAAGAGCCAATTCCAATTGCATGTGTTAACCATAGTGACATCGAGGATTGTATTGGGTTAGAAGCTGTTGTCGGAAGAAAAGTGGACAAATCCGCCGGGCTTGGCGTTTGCTATTGAATCCGGTCTTTCGGAATGGACAAAAAGAAGGGGTTGTCATTTAAGTCAAGTAGCACGAAGCAGGATATTCTATAGAAAGTAGAAGGAAAATGGCATTTAGGTCAAAAGGAAAGAGAGAACATCCGATTTAAACAGACCATTCTCGCAAAAGGAACTTCACTGCGTTAATCCACGAAGAGGAAAGCCTTCCTAGTTCTAACTCCCCGACTGGAAAGACGTGGTTTGCGTGCCTGATCTTCTTCTGCACTATATCTTCTATCTTAATCAAAAGTGAGTTTTCCTTACGTTATGCTTGGTTATTCCGTTTCTTAGGCCTAACTTGCTTGCTTGGCTACAAGCTAGAGAGAGAGTACTCCGCCGTTCGGGCAAAAACCCCGCCTGTCGGAAGATTCATTGATGATTTGATTGAACCTAGCGGGAAAAAGTCATTTTTCAAATTCCTTTCATAGCTCCGATCCTGGAAAAGAACTTGATT